GAAATAAAGATATTGGTATTGGACTTGTCAATCGATTCTTAACCTCTCGAATACAGCCAATATCTATTCGAACTCCCTTTACTTGTAGGAGTATATTTTGGATCTGTCGATTCTGTTATGGACGGAGTCCTACTCATGGCGACCTGGTCGAATTGGGCGAAGCTGTAGGTATTATTGCGGGTCAATCTATTGGAGAACCGGGTACTCAACTAACATTACGAACTTTTCATACTGGTGGAGTATTCACTGGGGGTACTGCAGAACATGTACGAGCCCCCGCTAATGGAAAAATCAAATTTAATGAGGATTTGGTTCATCCCACACGTACACGTCACGGACATCCTGCTTTTCTGTGTTATATAGACTTGTATATAACTATTGAGAGTGAAGACATTCTACATAATGTGAATATTCCACCTAAAAGTTTTCTTTTAGTCCAAAACGATCAATATGTAGAATCCGAACAAGTGATTGCTGAGATTCGGGCAGGAACATACACTTTCAATTTTAAAGAGAAGGTTCGAAAACATATTTATTCTGATTCAGAGGGAGAAATGCACTGGAGTACCAATGTGTACCATGCATCTGAATTTACATATGGCAATGTTCATCTCTTACCAAAAACAAGCCATTTATGGATATTAGCAGGAGGGTCGTGCAGATCCAGTGTAGTCCCTTTTTCACTTCACAAAGATCAAGATCAACTGAACATTCATTCGCTTTCTGTCGAACGAAGATATAGTTCTAACCGCTCAGTGACTAATGAGCAAGTGAAACAGAAACTCTTTCGTTCGGATATTTCTGGTAAAAACGAAGGCAATCCTCCGATTTATTCAGAATTAAATAAAATCATATATACTGGTCGTTGCAATATACTATATCCTGCTATTCTCTATCAGAATTCTAATTTATTGTCAAAGAGGCGGAGCAATAGATTCATCATTCCATTCCAGTCGATTCAAGAACGAAACAAAGAAACAATGCTCTATTCAGATTCCGATATCTCGGTTGAAATACCCATAAATGGTATTTTCCGCAGAAATAGTATTCTTGGTTATTTCGATGATCCTGAATACAGAAGAAACAGCTCAGGAATTACTAAATATGGGACTATGGAGGTGCATTCAATCGTAAAAAAAGAGGATTTAGTTGATTATCGAGGGGCAAAAGAATTTAAGCCAAGATACCAAATGAAAGTAGATCGATTTTTTTTCATTCCCGAGGAAGTACATATTTTGCCTGGATCTTCTTCCATAATGGTGCGGAATAATAGTATCATTGGAGGAGATACACTAATCACTTTTAATATAAGAAGCCGAGTAAGTGGATTGGTTCGAGTGGAGAGAAAAAAAAAAAGGATTGAACTTCAAATCCTTTCTGGAGCTATTTATTTTCCTGAAGAGACAGATCGGATAGTCCGACACAGCAGCATCTTAATACCACCAGAATCGGGAAAAACAAATTCGAAGGAATCAAAAAGGAAATGGAAAAATTGGATTTATGTCCAAGGGATGACGCCGACCAAGACAAAGTATTTTGTTTTGGTTCGACCTGTAGAAACATATGAAATAGCAGACGGTATAAATTTATCAACACTTTTCCCTCAGGACCCGTTGCAGGAAAGGGATAACATGAAACTTCGAGTTGTCAATTATATTCTTTATGGAAACGGCAAAGTCCTTTTTGGAATTCCTGACACAAGTAGTCAATTAGTTCGAACTTGTTTAGTATTGAATTGGAACCACGCTAAAAAAGGTTCTTCTATTGGGGAGGCCCATGTTTCCTTTGTTCAAGTAAGGACAAATGATCTGATTCGCGATTTTATAAGAATCGACTTAGTCACCTCCCCCCTTTCGTATACCGGAAAAAGGAACGATTCATCCGGTTCATGGTTTATCTATAATACTGTATCAAGTTGCACCTATACCAATCCGTTTTATTCCAAGGCATGGATTCAACAATCCCTTATCCAAAATCAAGTAACTATTCGTACCTTGTTGAATAGAAATAACGAATATCAATCTTTGCTAATTTTGTCATCATCCAATTGTTTTCAAATGGGGCCATTTAACAGTGTAAAATATCACAATGGAATAAAAGAAGCACTTCAAAGAGACCTCATAGTTTCAGTTAGTAAATTGAAATCATTGGGTTCCTTAGGAACAGCCCTTCCAATTATGAATTTTTACCATTTACTAACCTATAATCAAATCTTGGTAATGAAATATTTTCAACTTGACAATTTTAAGCAGACTTTTGAAATAATTCAATATTATTTAATGGATGAAACTGGAAGGATTTCGAATCCCGATCTATGCAGTAAAAAATTTTTGAATCCATTTCATTTGAATTGGTATTTTATCCATTGTCATTTTTGTGAAGAGAGATCCACAATAATTAGTCTTGGGCAGTTTATTTGTGAAAATGCATGTATAGCGAAAAACAGGCCCCACCTAAAATCGGGTCAAGTTTTAATTGTTCAAGTTGATTCTATAATGAT